GCTCACAATGTGCCTATGATGTAGCACCCGGCGGGCTGTTAGCTAGTGTCTATCATATTACCAGAATAGAGTATGGTGTGGATCAACCAGAAGAGGTATGCATAAAAGTATTTTCCTCGAGGATGAAGCCTAGAATTCCGTCCGTTTTCTGGGTTTGGAAAAGCGCTGATTTTCAAGAACGAGAATCCTATGATATGTTGGGAATCTCTTATTATAATCATCCGCGCTTGAAACGTATCTTAATGCCGGAAAGTTGGATAGGATGGCCCTTGCGTAAGGATTATATTTCCCCCAGTTTTTTTGAACTACAAGATGCTCATTGAATGATAAGAAAGCCGCTTATAAAATTTCATAGATTCAAGGTTGGACTTTCCGTTCTAGATTAACCAGAATAATTGAGGTCTCTTTTTTATTAGATTAGCAAATTGTGAATAAGCCAACAAAAATAAATAGGATGAATCGAAGGAATTCTTCACCATGAACCTTAAAGTTAAAGTAATGTCGAGACGAATTAAGAAATTGAATAGGAATGATAATAGCAAATTGTGAATAAGCCAACAAAAATAAATAGGATGAATCGAAGGAATTCTTCACCATGAACCTTAAAGTTAAAGTAATGTCGAGACGAATTAAGAAATTGAATAGGAATGAAAATACCAAGAAAACGAAAATACCAAGAAATGGAAGGGTATCCAATTTAATTTATTTGTATTGTATCTGAACCAAATCTTGTCTATTTTCACACTTTGACTTTTTGTTCTTTGAACAAACCAATTTACCCTTTCAAATATGCAAATATGTATGAAGTATTAACATTCTTTTTGAATGAAAGAAAAAAAAGATAAATATAATATAGAATTTCATTTTATTTCTTTAAGAAACTTTTCCCATCTATAAATATAGATATAGAATTTCATTTTATTTCTTTAAGAAACTTTTCCCATCTATAAAATAGATGGGATATATCTCGCCAAGATAGATAAAATAAAAGTATGTATTATGATCTAGATTCAAAATCAATACGTATCTCTCTTCATATCAATTAATTTATATTTATAAATTAAACCATGTGTCAGGAACCAGATTTGAACTGGTGACACGAGGATTTTCAGTCCTCTGCTCTACCAGCTGAGCTATCCCGACCATTTCCAATGTAGCACCCCACCCTCATTTTATTAGATGACTGGAGTCGATGTCAATTAAAGGGACACGGGGGGGATTACAAAGTTTTCTCCAAGTCCAACGCTATTCATTCAATATCGGCATTCCTTGCTTCATTTGCAATGTGTATTCTATATCACATGTGATAAAAGAAAGTCAGTGCTATTCATTCCAATATCGGCATTCCTTGCTTCATTTGCAATGTGTATTCTATATCACATGTGATAAAAGAAAGTCAGTCATTTATGCCAAAATAAGCTTGTCAAAGAATTAGAAGGATAAGGGAATTTGGAACCGCTAATGAAAAAGGGGAGTAGTTTAAATATTTTAGGGGTCAAATAGGCTTTTTGGGGATAGAGGGACTTGAACCCTCACGATTTTTAAAGTCGACGGATTTTCCCCTTACTATAAATTTCATTGTTGCCAGTATTGACATGTAGCATGTAGAACGGGACTCTATCTTTATTCTCGTCCGATTAATGAGTTCTTTAAAAGATCTACCGGACTATGGAGTGAATGAGTTGATGAATATTCTATTTTTTTTTTTCAACGTGAAATAAATTCACACTTTTTTTTATTTACTATGAAAATAAAAAAAAAAACAGATTTGGGCCAACATTAAAAATTTGATATAGTATTCAATAGATGCGTTTATCCTTCATCCTTTCTAAAATTTCCATGGAAAGATTCCTCTATCGCTACCGGCGCAGTCAACTCCATTCGTTAGAACAGCTTCCATTGAGTCTCTGCACCTATCCTTTTTGTCGTTTTTTGAACCTTTGTTTTGAGAAAACAGGATTTGGCTCAGGATTGCCCATTTTTATTAATTCCGGGGTTTCTCTGAATTTGAAAGTTATCACTTAGTAAGTTTCCATACCAAGGCTCAATCCAATTAAGTCCGTAGCGTCTACCGATTTCGCCATATCCCCCTTCTTTTTGTCTTTTGTTTTGAAATTCAGATTTTATTATAATAATTAGATTATTCCTTTTTTCTTTCATTTATACTGGAACCTTTGAATTTATTAGATAGCTATTACTATCTCAAAAAAGTATTTTTTTCTTTCCTATAGTAAACCCATATTTGATTCAATCAAATTGGATTTTATCATTTCTGTATCGGCAATTCAATATAGATTGATATATATCCTTTATATATCTTTCTCTTCATGCCATTTTTCCCATGCAGTTGGGATACTTAAAGGGTCAATTCTTTTTTTTTGTTAACTTCCCCTTTCCTTTGACGAATGAAAGCCGAGGAATATTGGATTAGTTATAATTAATCAACCAAATTAGGAAGAAATTTAGCGAAATATTGTAGGATAGAAAATATAGAAGTGTA